ATAAAGACCCTAGTATAGAAAACATCTATATAACCACGATTATATGACCAACTGTATATCTTTTTTTTTACTTCATCCAAAAAGTTCTTTTTTGGATTCCCTTTTCCAAGGGAATTTAGAAAATTCAAATTCTGAAAAAAGGAATAAGTGGATCCATAAAAGATATATGCTATGAATAGACCAAAAATTGCTAAACTTACAGAAGAAATTGCATTAGTGAGAAATTCATATGAATTTATAGAAGAATTAGAATTTTCCTGGAAAAAGTTTATTGAAGGAGTTAGCCACTTTGATAATATGGTTAACCCCGATATTCCATTACCCTTTATTCCATTATCAAAATGGATTCCTATGGATCCAATGAACAAAGTAAAAAATAGTAATATAAGAAGAGGAAATAGCATAGTATTTCCCGTTTCATGAGGATAGACAAAAGTGTTTTTAGCCCCAAAAGGAGTACTAAAGGATCCTATCTTATTTCTTGTATTACCGGGAATTTTGGGTATATTTTGTGAAAAAAAAGAAACTCCACTCTTTATTGTTGATAAAACAAAATCTCTATTGACTCCTTTGGATATGCCTTTTCCCCATAAGGATATTGAATACAACGAACCCTCTTTAGTACTGCTGTAATTTTGAAAATGAACACGCAAATACCCATCAAAAGTAAGTAAATATATCCGAAACATATAAAATGCAGTTAATCCTGCAGTAAAAGAGGCTATTATTCCAAAAAAGGGGGAATATAACCAACTATTACTAAGGATTTCATCTTTGGACCAGAAGCAAGCAAGAGGTGGAATACCACAAAGAGAAAGTGTACCACATAAAAAAGTGGTTCTTGTAATTGGAACATATTTTCTTAAACCACCCATAAGAACCATATTCTGACTTTTATCTGGTGAATATCCAACAAGAGATTCCATTGAATGAATAACGGATCCAGATCCTAAGAACAATAAAGCTTTCGAATAAGCATGCGTGATCAAATGGAATAAAGCAGCTTGATAAGAACCTATACCTAGGGCTAACATCATATAACCCAATTGAGACATTGTAGAATAGGCTAAGCTTCTTTTAATATCTCTCTGAGCAAGAGCTAAAGTGGCTCCTAAGAAGAGTGTTATTGTACCTACTAAAGAAATAAAACTCATTATCAAAGGTAGGGATATGAAAAGAGGAAGAAGTCGAGCTAGAAGAAAAATCCCCGCAGCAACCATAGTTGCTGCGTGTATAAGAGCCGAAATGGGAGTGGGTCCTTCCATAGCATCGGGTAACCATACGTGAAGAGGGAATTGTGCGGATTTTGCAACTGCCCCAAGGAATAATAAAAAAGCACACAAAGTAGTAAGTAAGGAATTAATCCCATTATTAGGAATCCAGTTATTAGCAATTTTGAACAAATCCCGAAACTCTAAACTACCCGTTATCCAAAAAAAACCTAAAATTCCTAATAACAGACCAAAATCCCCTACACGATTAGTTACAAAAGCTTTTTGGCAAGCACTCGCTGCAATTGGCCGTGTAAACCAAAAGCCTATCAATAAATAGGAACACATTCCGACAAGTTCCCAAAAAAAATAAATTTGTATCAAATTGGAACTAGTAACCAATCCCAACATGGCAGTATTAAAAAAACTTATATAAACAAAAAATATCAAATATCCTTCATCGTGAGACATATAATCGTCACTATAAATAAGAACCAAGATTCCTACAGTAGTAATTAGTATTAACATAATAGACGTAAGGGGATCGATCAAGTATCCAAATTCTAAAGAAAAATCATTATTGATGGTCCAAGACCATAGATATTGATAGATAGAACTTCCATTTATTTGTTGAATAGCCAGGTGAACTGAGAATACCAGAGCTATACTTAAGAGTAAAATACTAGGAAAAGCCCATATGCGACGAAGATTTTTTGTTGCTGCCGGAATAAGAAAAAGTCCAAATCCCATTGACATAATAACTGGAAGTGGGAGAAAAGGGATTACCCAGGCATATTGATATGTATGTTCCATAAGAAAAGAAATAGCAATTTTTAGTTGAAATTTTTAGTTCAATTTTTCTATAAAATTGAATTGTTTCCGATTCACCAAACCTACTCTTATCTCTCTCTAAAGGAATTAAAAAAACAAAATAAGAATAAGAAAAATACTGGAATTCTCGATTTTTCCAAATTTCTCTCATTAAAATGTTAAAAAATTCAGAATGGGGTTAGTTGCTTAAATTAAAAAAGTTAATAAAAGAATTTCGTTATCTAGTTAAATTTAGTTATCTAGTTATTAGTTAAATAAATATTTATTAAAATACAAAAAAAGATTGAATCATTTTACTTTCTATTCATTTTTGTATCTCTTTCTCTTAAAATAAAGGAGCTCTTTTCTTTCGTAATTGATTGATTTAATTCCAAAAAAACCTATATTTCCTTTATTTATAGTATAGGAAATTCTCTCATATTGCTTACTTCATAGAAAACAGAAATCCTAATGACTAGAATTCTCTAAATTTTAGAATGACTAGAATTCTCTAAATTTTAGAATGTCTTGTTTAAGAGACTAAGTATTTTTTTTTTTGATTGGAATTCCATTATGAAATACCGTTCTGAACTTAATTAACTAAATGAAATTTTACCTTTTGAATTGAATTTTACCTTCTTTTTATCTTATCTCCCCATCTTATATGAGAGCTTATCCCCCATACCATAGATTTTTATATGGAGTATATTTGATATATAAATTGATTTAAATAGAAAGCCTTAAAAAACTCTTATCTTATCCACATTAGACAAAATGAAATAAAAAAGAATTTCTAATTTAAGTATCTTTCAGTATCTAAGTATAAATACTAACTAAGTATAAATACTAAGAAAAAATAGAAATAAGGATTGATTTGCAACAATAGATGTCTTTCACATACAACTAGAAAAAAGTAATCCCCTTTTTAAATGGCAGTTCCAAAAAAACGTACTTCGATGTCAAAAAAGCGTATTCGTAAAAATCTTTGGAAGAAAAAGACTTATTTTTCCATAGTACAATCTTATTCTTTAGCAAAATCAAGATCATTTTCTAGCCGCAACGAGGATCCAAAACCAAAAGGTTTTTCTGGGCAACAAACAAACAAAAAATAAGGTTTTGGAATAATCTGAATTGAAATATCCCAACCCAAAGAAATTCCAATTATTTAATATGAATGAATAATTCGGATTAATTAATTAATGTACTTTTATTTATGTGTCTAATTCCTCGGTACAATATTCTTAGAACGAATCCCTCCGTTATCCGTTATATAGAACAAAAGTTTTTGTTCTATTGTGTCCTCAGTATTATTTTCCTAGCAAGGAACTTTTTTTATAATAGAATCCTCATAAAAAAATATGAGGATTCTATTACCAAAAGTAGACTATTCTTGCAATAGGACTTAGAACCTCTACCTATCTTATCCAATCTTATCCTAAATTCCCATATAAATGAGTTTAGAACTGGTAAGTCATATTAATAAGAGCGTAAAGGCTTTCATTCTATAAATTTTTCTAAAATACAAAATTCTTTGTAGTTAATGATGAAATTCTAATGTTGCTAAATTCTATGGCCTCTCCCAGTCTCGACGATTCGCAAAAAAATAATTATTATTCTTTTAAGTTAACTATTATTTTAAGTTAGCCGCCATGGTGAAATTGGTAGACACGCTGCTCTTAGGAAGCAGTGCTGAAGCATCTCGGTTCGAGTCCGAGTGGCGGCATTCTCGAAAAAGAATACAATAGATTAGAAAATAGATTCAATTAGAAATTTCCAATTTTGTAATGGGACCTTATCTTTATGCTATTTGCAACTTTAGAACATATACTAACTCATATCTCTTTCTCAACCATTTCAATTGTTATTATGGTTCATTTGATAACCTTATTAGTTCGTGAACTTAGGGGATTACGTGATTCGTCAGAAAAAGGAATGATAACTACTTTTTTCTCTATAACAGGATTCTTAATTTCTCGTTGGGTTTCTTCGGGACATTTTCCATTAAGTAATTTATATGAGTCATTGATCTTCCTTTCATGGGCTCTGTATATTCTTCATATTATTCCTAAGATACAGAACTCTAAAAATGATTTAAGCATAATAACTACGCCAAGTACTATTTTAACGCAAGGCTTTGCCACGTCGGGTCTTTTAACTGAAATGCATCCATCCACAATACTAGTACCTGCTCTACAATCTCAGTGGTTAATGATGCATGTCAGTATGATGTTACTAAGCTATGCAACTCTTTTGTGCGGATCCTTATTATCCGCCGCTCTTCTAATCATTAGATTTCAAAATAATTTTGATTTCGTTTCTAAAAAGAAAAAAAATGTTTTAAGTAAATCATTTTTCTTTAGTGAGATTGAATATTTATATGAAAAAAAAAGTGCTTTCAAAAACACCTCTTTTCCCGCATTTCCAAATTATTACAAATATCAATTAACTGAGCGTTTGGATTCTTGGAGTTATCGTGTCATTAGTCTAGGGTTTACTCTTTTAACCATAGGTATTCTTTGTGGAGCAGTCTGGGCTAATGAGGCATGGGGATCCTACTGGAATTGGGATCCTAAGGAAACTTGGGCATTTATTACCTGGACCATATTTGCAATATATTTACATAGTAGAACAAATCCAAATTGGAAGGGTACGAATTCTGCATTTGTAGCTTCGATAGGATTTCTTATAATTTGGATCTGTTATTTTGGTATCAATCTGTTAGGAATAGGTTTACATAGTTATGGTTCATTTACATTACCATCTAAATGATTACATAACATAAAACCTTCATTTTCTGAAGGTTTTATGTTATGTTTGAATTGAGAACCCCTTGAACGTTTTTTCAAAAGGGTTCTCAAAAATTCGAGATAGATCTAATTAGACTTTTATACTTTTTTTTTGAATTTTCTGTTTTCCCGTTATGGAATTTTTTTCCACGATGGAATATAGAGTAGACTAGTTAAAAAAAGAAAATCCTATTTAGGATAATAATTGTATAATAGAGCCTCTACCCTGTCAACAGATAGCGAGAGAACAAAATCTGGATAAATACCAATTCCTATTACTGGTAAAAAGATACAGATTAAAAGAAAGAGTTCCCGTGGTCCAGAATCCACAAAATTTTTGTTTTGAGCATGAAATAGCTTGTATCCATAGAACATCTGGCGTAACATAGATAATAAATAAATAGGAGTTAATATCATTCCAATTGCCATTACAAAAGTAATTAGCATTTTTGGCATTAACAAAAATTTAGGACTAGTAATTAGCCCAAAAAATACTACTAATTCTGCAACAAAACCACTCATTCCTGGCAAGGCAAGAGAAGCCATTGAAAAGCTACTAAACATGGTAAAAATTTTTGGCATTGGAATAGATATTCCCCCCAGTTCTTCGAGATAAACAAGACGCACTCTATCACAAGCCGTTCCCGCCAAGAAAAAAAGTGTAGCACCAATAAATCCATGGGATAATATTTGTAAAATAGCTCCATTTAGTCCAATGTTGGTTATGGAACCAATTCCTATAATTATGAAACCCATGTGAGATACGGAAGAGTAGGCTATTCTTTTTTTGAAATTTCGTTGACCAAGAGAAGTTAAAGCTGCATAGATTATTTGTACCGCTCCTATTATTACCAACCAGGGGGAAAATAGATAATGAGCATGAGGTAACAATTCCATATTGATCCGAATCAACCCGTATGCTCCCATCTTTAATAGAATTCCGGCTAAAAGCATACATGTACTGTAATGCGCTTCCCCGTGGGTATCTGGTAACCACGTATGTAGAGGTATAATCGGCAATTTGACAGCATAAGCAATAAGGAAGCCAAAATACAGTAGTATTTCCAATGTTGCAGGGTATGATTGATTAATCAATCTTTCCAAATCTAATCCGGATTCCTTCGAACCATATAACCCCATACCCAGAACTCCAATTAAGAAAAAAATGGAACCGCCTGCAGTATACAAAATAAACTTGGTAGCTGAATACAGACGCCTCCTTCCTCCCCACATGGATAAAAGTAAGTAAACAGGGATTAATTCTAACTCCCACATGATAAAAAAAAGTAAAAGGTCTCGTGAAGAAAATAATCCTATTTGACCGCTATACATTGCTAGCATCAGAAAATAGAATAATCGCGAATTCCGGGTAACCGGCCAAGCCGCTAAAGTAGCTAAAGTAGTGATAAATCCTGTCAATAAAATGGATCCTAATGAAAGTCCATCGATTCCCAATCTCCAGTGGAAATCCAAAACATCTATCCATTTAGAATCCTCCTTTAATTGGATTAAGGGATCCTCCAATTGGAAATGATAACAGAATGCATAAGTCATTAGAAGGAATTCTAATAAACAAATAGATATAGTATACCACCTAACGATTTTATTTCCTTTATGAGGTAAAAAGAAAATTAATGAACCTGCAAATATCGGCAAAACAACAAGTATTGTTAACCAAGGAAAATAACTCATGATAAAGTAATAAAGACAAGATACGTTTTGACCAGAAAAGCCCATGCTCGATTATTTCGAGCACAGGCCGGTAAAGAGGAATCAGATGATTCAAGTGGAGTTTTTTGTAACGTATCAATAAGATAGAGCCATGCTGCGGGTTGTTTCAGGCCCTAAATAAACGCGGACACTTAAAAAATCTGTTGGGCAAGCGGATTCGCATCTCTTACAACCCACACAATCTTCGGTTCTCGGCGCGGAAGCAATTTGCTTGGCTTTACATCCATCCCAAGGTATCATTTCTAATACATCTGTTGGACAAGCTCGTACACATTGAGTGCATCCTATACATGTATCATAAATTTTTACAGAATGTGACATTGGATCTCTAAATTTTCCTTTTCCTTTTCAACATCAAAATTTTCGATCTGGTAAAAATGAAATTTTTACTATATGAATTAGATATATTGTAGACACCAGACGAAGCAATGGTTTATCCAAACTTTAACAAATAATGGAATATATTTCTTAATCCGTTTGTGAGAAAGCGTGAAAAGAGCCAAGAGACTTGAATTTAAGACTTCAACAGTCATAATTATCCGAATTCTACATACTAATTCGAATTAGCCAATGAATTGGGTATCATCTTTTCAATATAAATTATTGCAATATTCAAATTGCAATATCAATGAATTGCAAAAATGCAATATTCCAAATATTCAATAAGTAAAAAAGAATATTCTGAAATAACCCACTCAAAAAATGGATATTATTAATTAATAATAAAATAAGATTAGATTTTTATTCATCTTAATGTTCCGTATTATTATATATGTGCCTTTGTTTAGAGGATTCTATGTCTAATTATTCAAAAAATTAGATTGATTGATACGAGTTGATTTTCTGTTACGATGGATGGAAGAAAGAATAGATAGTCCAATAGCTGCTTCAGCAGCCGCAAGGGCTATCACAAAAATTGCGAAAATGTCTCCTTTTAATTGGCGACTATCAAATAGATCAGAAAATGTTATGAGATTTAGATTAATTGAATTCAGTATAAGTTCAAGACATATTAGAGCTCTAACCATGTTTCGGCTTGTGATCAATCCATAGATACCAATCGAAAATAAATAGACACTCAAAAAAAGTACATGCTCAAACATAATTAACTAACTCCTTATCAATCTCGATTCATTTCAATATAAGGACAAGAATTGAACCGATTCAATTAATTAGAATAGAACAATTACGCAACAAAAGAGAAAAGAGGGTATTTGTTGTGTTGGCAGTAGATGGGTTTTACTAAATCAAAATTGTGATTCTTTAGTTATTTATTTTATAGTTGAAATTCTAAGAATTTTGACTCATTCTAAGTATTTCTTATTGTCGAGCCATAGTAATTGCACCTATTAAAGAAACTAGAAGAATTAGGGAAATGAGTTCAAACGGAAGATAAAAATCGGTTGCTAAATGAATCCCAATTTGTTGAACGTTATTTATGAGACCCTGCTCTACTATTTGGTTTGATCTTGTAGTCCAAAGAATTCCATACCACGACGTATCTGGGATAGTAGTCATTAGTGAAAAAGGAATAGTTATACAAAGGAGTAAAGTAAACCCATCTCCAATAGTCCAATAATTCTTATCTTTAGACCACTCTGAGCCGTTTACAAACATTACAGCAAATATGATCAAGACATTTATGGCTCCCACATAAATAAGAAGTTGTGCAACAGCTACAAAGTAGGAATTCAATAAAAAATAGAATAAGGATATACAAACAAGAACTAATCCCAGTGAAAAGGCCGTATAAATTGGGTTGGTAAGTAATACTACTCCTAGACCCCCTAGTAGAAGAACAAATCCCCCAAATAGCACAAGAATATCATGTATTGGTCCAGGTAAATCCATTATGGATAAGAATAAATTTATAGTATAAAATTTTTCATGAACTTATTAAAACTAAAAAATTCAAGGAAGGAAAAAGGTATTAGGATAGCTTTTTGTATATGTATCTAAGTTGTTAAGCAGTAATTATTATTTTTTCGTTATAGCGTTATAGTTAGTAAAAATCGATTTTTCTCACAAAAAAAAATCCTAATACCTAATACTTAGTAATCAGTAATCGTTCTTGAATTCCAAGATTTTTCTTCGTCTATTTTACTTTGAGGCGAATTCCTAATTGTTTGAATTGTGTAATCTCCCATTATGGAGATTGGTAACCGACTCAAAGCAATTTGATTGTAATTCAATTCATGACGATCATAAGTAGAAAGTTCATATTCTTCAGTCATTGATAAACAATTTGTCGGACAGTATTCAACACAGTTACCACAAAATATACAAACTCCGAAATCAATACTATAATTAAGCAATTGTTTCCTTTTAATATCTTTTTCAAATCTCCAATCTACAAGGGGTAGATCTATCGGGCATACGCGAACACATACTTCACAAGCAATGCATTTATCAAATTCAAAGTGTATTCGCCCCCGGAAACGCTCCGATGCAATTGATTTTTCATAAGGGTAGTGAATGGTTATAGGTAAACGATTTGTGTGGGATAAGGTAATTATGAAACTTTGACCAATGTATCTTGCGGCACGTATTGTTTGTTGACCATAACTAATGAACCCAGTTAGCATAGGGAACATATTCTAAATATATATGAAAAAGGTATGTTTCTTTCTCTTGTTTGAGAGAACTTTTGTGTTGAAAATATTCTTACTGTTTATTCTTACTGTTATTGTATTATCTTATTTTTTATTCTTACTGTTATTGTATTATCTTATTTATAGTGAAACTAGTTGGGAAGACGTTGTTAATAAGAGATTGCCCAGAGAAATAGGTAAAAGAAATTTCCATCCAAGATTTAATAACTGATCCATTCTCATCCTGGGTAAAGTCCATCTTATTGTGATAGAAATGAAGAGAAATAAATAAGCTTTAGTTAATGTAATAAAGATACCTATTACCATTTCCAAAATTCCAATTATTTTATTCATTTGGAAAAATCCAAAAAAGGATATATAGGGAATAGAGAAATTCCACCCGCCTAAGTATAGAACAGTTACAAATAAGGAGGAAACTAATAAATTTAGGTAAGAAACAAGATAAAATAAACCATATTTAATACCAGAATATTCGGTTTGATAACCTGCTACTAATTCTTCCTCTGCTTCTGGTAAATCAAAGGGTAATCTTTCACATTCTGCCAAAGAAGATATTAGAAAAACTAGAAAACCTATAGGTTGACGCCAAAGATTCCATCCCAAAAAACCATATTTGGACTGTGCTTCAACTATATCAACTGTACTTGAACTGTTAGATAATCATAGTCGACGATAACATCACAGTTCCCACCGCTATTCCAAAACCGTACATGAAGCCTTAGCTTCATACGGCTCCTCTATGATCAGAAAAAAGGAAAGGATTGTTTCATTTCGGGATTATCCCCTGGGCTAGATAGAATTAGATAAGATAAAATTGATTGGAAAGTCCCAAATTAGACCAAAGCAATTCTGTCTGCTAGAATAACAAAAAAGCGCTTCCGAATTGATCTCATCCTTTATATAATAAGAAAATATTTTTCTTTGTTCGGTAATAACTTAATATTGGAATAAAACACTCGTTATAGCAATTAATAAATGGAAAAAATTGGACATTAGTTCATGAAGAATTCTGTATGAATAGGGATAAAGGAAGGAAAGAATAAATAAGGATCCTTTTTTGTATTGCATTCCATATCTTTTGTCCTATTCTTCTTTCCCGGGGAAGGGTATACTTAAAAAGAAAAAAGAATAAAGGGTTAATTCGTTCTTGATAGCCATTTCTTTAATAAGTGAATGGGAACATACTCTAGACCGGAATCCAAAGAAAGTACTACTTGATCATTTCCACAAATTTCAAGTCCTTATTACGATTCCTTTTATGAGGAAAAATGTCTAATGATTTAGATTCTCTCATTACTAATCCTGTATGTACTTTTGTGTTTCTAATCCCTCACTAACTTTTTATGAATTGCCTTATGGTTATATTATTATAGTAATAACTCAAAATATTCTAGTAATGGAATTCCATATTGCGAATCCTTTATTCTTGCCCGCTTCAAGATATGATGACTAATCAAACAATCTCAACCTTGGGGTAACGAGTTTACACTACTTATGTTTACTTGAACTTTTTTCTTGTACGTAGGAAATGAGATTTTGTATTTTTACTACAAATTAATAAGCTGTTTTGTTTCACTCATATAGCTATCTCGTTTAACTTACCAACTCGAATACAGAATAAACAAAGGAAGATAAGCATTCAATGTATTTTAGAGAAAAAGGATCCTATTTTAACGAATCACACGTAGAGATATTGCTAGCACACAAAAAGTTAATGGTATTTCATAACTAATAGATTGAGCAGCCGCTCGTAGACCGCCTGAAAAAGAATATTTATTATTTGAGCTATATCCCGCCATGAGAAGACCAATAGGAGCAATACTTGAAATGGCAATCCATAAAAAAACACCAATACTAAGATCAGCTAAAACAAAACGATATCCTAAAGGGATAACTAAAAAACTTAATAAAATGGATATGACTGCTATAGAGGGACCAATGCTAAATAAAGGAATATCTCCTCGGGATGGGAGGATATCCTCTTTAAAAAGTAGCTTAGTTCCATCTGCTATAGCTTGAAGGAGTCCCAGGGGACCAGCATATTCAGGACCAATACGTTGTTGTATCGATGCGGATATTTCTCTTTCTAACCACACAATTACGAGTACTTCTATTGTGATTCCCAGTAGGAGGGTCAAAATGGGTAGAATCCATATAAGTCCGTAGACTTCTTTTAATAATTCCGATTTCGAAAAAGAGTTGATAGTTTCTACTTCTACCCTATCTATTATCATTTCAACGATCAACTTCCCCCATAATGATATCTATACTACCTAATATCGTCATGATATCAGCCAATTTCATTTTTTTAACTAGCTGAGGAAGAATTTGCAAATTAATAAAACCAGGTGGACGAATTTTCCATCTCCAGGGGAAAAGACTACCATCTCCTACGAGATAAATTCCTAATTCACCTTTTGGAGCTTCTACTCTTACATAAAGCTCTTGCTTTGATAATTCAAAATTGGGCGAAGGTTTTTTACCAAGAAATCGATATTCAAAATCATTCCATTCGTAATTCTTTGCTTTCTTAAAGCGTCGGGCTTCTAAATTCTCATAAGGGCCTCCAGGAATTTTCTCAACAGCCTGTTGAATAATTTTTATGGATTCCCTCATTTCACCAATTCGTACTAAATAGCGAGCTAATGAATCTCCCTCTTTTTGCCATTGTACTTTCCAATCGAATTGATTGTAAGACTCATAAGGATCAATTTTACGAAGATCCCATTGTATTCCAGAAGCTCGTAACATTGGGCCCGATAAACCCCAATTTACAGCTTCTTCTCCGCTAATAAAACCGACTCCTTCAACTCGTTCTAAAAAAATGGGATTCTGTGTAATAAGTTGTTGATATTCAACAACTCCTCGTAAAAAATAATCACAGAAATCTAAACATTTATCCATCCATCCATAAGGTAGATCGGCAGCCACTCCTCCGATGCGAAAGTAATTATGCATCATTCGCATACCTGTAGCAGCTTCAAATAGATCGTATATCAATTCTCTCTCTCTAAAAATGTAGAAAAAAGGAGTTTGTGCCCCGAGATCGGCCATAAAAGGTCCAAGCCATAACAAATGAGAAGCTATACGGCTCAATTCTAACATAATTACCCTAATATAGCTGGCTCTTTTGGGTATTTGAATATTCTCCAAGAATTCTGGTGCATTTACCGTTATTGCTTCTGTAAACATAGTAGCTAAATAATCCCACCGTGTTACATAAGGTAAGTATTGTATAATAGTTCTGTTTTCCGCGATTTTTTCCATTCCTCTGTGTAAATACCCTAATATGGGTTCGCAATCAATAACATCTTCACCATCGAGAGTAACGATCAGTCGAAGAACACCAT